GATGCTACTACCGTACTATCAAGAGGATTGGCCGCCAAAGGCATCTATCCAGCAGTAGATCCTTTAGATTCAACATCAACTATGCTCCAACCTCGGATTGTTGGTGAAGAACATTATGAAACTGCGCAAAGAGTTAAACAAACTTTACAACGTTACAAAGAACTTCAGGACATTATAGCTATCCTTGGGTTGGACGAATTATCCGAAGAAGATCGCTTAACCGTAGCAAGAGCACGAAAAATTGAACGTTTCCTGTCACAACCCTTTTTTGTAGCAGAAGTATTTACCGGTTCACCAGGGAAATATGTTGGTCTAGCAGAAACAATTAGAGGGTTTAAATTGATTCTTTCTGGCGAATTAGATGGTCTTCCTGAACAGGCTTTTTATTTGGTAGGTAACATTGATGAAGCTACTGCGAAGGCTACGAACTTAGAAATGGAGAACAAATTGAAGAAATGACCTTAAATCTTTGTGTACTGACCCCGAATCGAATTGTTTGGGATTCGGAAGTGAAAGAAATAATTTTATCTACTAATAGTGGACAAATTGGCATATTACCAAATCACGCGCCTATTGCCACAGCTGTAGATATCGGTATTTTGAGAATACGCCTTAATGACCAATGGTTAACGATGGCTCTGATGGGTGGTTTTGCTAGAATAGGGAATAATGAGATCACTGTTTTAGTAAATGATGCGGAGAAGGGTAGTGACATTGATCCACAAGAAGCTCAGCAAACTCTTGAAATGGCGGAAGCTAACTTGAGTAAAGCTGAAGGCAAGAGACAAACAATTGAGGCAAATCTGGCTCTCAGACGAGCTAGGACACGAGTAGAGGCTATCAATATGATGTCGTAACTAGTTGTTGGTGTGTCCGGATAAGCAGAAGCAAAAGAAGGTGTAGAAACAGAATTTCTGTTTCTACACCTTCTTTTGCTTCTGCCGATTCAAATGAAAATTGAATAAGAATCAAATCCAATCAAGTAGAATCAAATTCTACTGCAACGAAATAATTTGAAATTTTAAAATTCAATAGAGTAGGATAAAAAATATACAAAATTAAGAAAAGCGAATGAGTAGAAAAACTCATTATATACTATATATACGATTGAGGTTGCTATTTAACAAGTTCTACCTACTATTGGATTTGAACCAATGACTCTCGCCGTATGAAAGCAATACTCTAACCACTGAGTTAAGTAGGTCATTTATCATCACAAAGAAAAACAAACGGGGATCTATCACATAGATAGATTATAAATTAAATTAAATATTACTTATAAGCAATACCAATCAAATAGATTAAAGAGACATGATATTTTATCATGGAATATTCATCTTGACAAGAAATTATCTACATGATAAAATATGTATTACAAGCATAAGGGCTATAGCTCAGTTAGGTAGAGCACCTCGTTTACACGCGCGCCAATGTTTTTCAGAGGAGTCCATCATGTAATCAAAAGATTTGATCTTATTGAACAATTGATGTCTTACTCTACGCTTTTTGGGAACAAAAGAAGAGAACAATAGCCTGACAAACAAAAGGTTTGGTTCGATTTGGGTGCCTAAAATAGGCGCCAATATAGAAATGAACCCATCATTGATTTGAGATATTGATAAGGTGAATACCCTATATTATTCAATGCTAAGCCTTAATGAGTATAAGGAACTCAAAAAGATTATCTTTTCGTTCTATCTTATGAACTTTAAGGTGTATAAAGTTTCATATTTGATTTAAGCAGAGCGATAGAGACTCCATTTAACTTAAGTTGATCTAGGCCAAAAGCAGACCTACGTCAGGATAACCCTTCTTTGAAACACTTTGGTAGTGCTCCTGGATTGTAATTCACATAATGAATCAGAGCACATGGAGCCATCTTTTTATATTTCTATATTTATATTAAGAAAAAAGATGGTAGACTAACCGATATTTCTATCGGTTAACGAAGGAGCTCAATGCAAAAAGATGCATGTTGGGTCTTTGAAACAGTTCAAATCAGTTTGATAATAATCAGTTTGGTCTGTTTTACCGAGAAGGTCTACGGTTCGAGTCCGTATAGCCCTACCCTAATCAAATCCCTAATAAAATATAAAATGAAAATAAAAAAGAATAACCCTATAATCTATAAAAGAAATAAAGGAAAATAAAAAATAAATAAATGAGAATTTTATTTGTAAACCTTTATTTTTTATTCTTTAGAGATAATCTGAAATACGGCAAAAACGAAGGACTCTTATTTGTATAAGAGGAATCTATACTTATACTTAGATTTATTATATCTCTATCGAAATAAAATCAAATAAAATCGAAGTAAATGGAATAGAAATGGAATTCTAGTAGATGTAGAGAATCTTGAAACAAAATCGCAACAAACAAACGAGCCTAAGCGATTTGATCAAGATGAATGCTTTTTTTTATTTTAAGGAAACAGTTATTTTTAAGTAAACAGTTATGAATGACTTGACAATTAATTCCAATTCGGATTGACTAATCTGGT